TGAACGGGAGGCGTCGGAGGAAGGACTGACGAACTACTTACTTGTGTTTGGTTAACTACTTTACTGACTTGGGGTTCTTTCTCGTAAGTGGTACACCTACACCCTGAACGCACACTCACTATATCTATATACGTATACGTTGATAGCCTTTCGAAAAAAGCCCCTCTCTCTCTACTAAATAAAGTTTTTTCAGGCCGCAAGGCCCGGATCCAGCTGAAAAACGGAATGGAATACTCTAAGATGCTTCATAGCTTCAACAAGTCCCTTTCTTATTATTAGTAAGATAGGGTTCCAAACCTGCGCTCCAGCGAAGAAAACTAAAGGGCGATTGTAAGATGGAAAAAGATTAGGTAAGAATCCAAACCAGCATCAGCCGAACTAACATATCCAGTTTATCTCGCAAAATATCTAGTTTATCCTGAAGCAGCATTTCTCGAAATAGCATTCCCATAAGCAGAGGATGAAACCCTTGCTTGTTTATCCCGACGAGGGTTTATGAATCACTCAAACGAGCCTTTGTAGCCGCATCTGAATCGGCATCCCTATCCATATCTTTATGCGCAGGGGCATCCAAATCCGAATCTGTAGAATCAATGTTCGAATCCCCATCCGCACCCGAATTGGTACAATCTAGTATAGTGGGTGTTGTTCCGATGCGGGAATACATTTTTTTAAAAGGCATCTCGGCGAAAGAGGACTGAGAACCATAAGGCGAGCGCCAAAACGCTAGCACAAACAGCTCCCACAGACACGCATGATAAGGGGTGTGGGGCCAACCGGGCCCACACTTTTACCAGATATGGGCCCGGACGACCCAAGAGCCCGCCACTAGAACCCAACCCTTAAGGGGCTAAGGTCCAAGGGGCGTACCGCTCAAATAGTCTCCTTACCCAAGGCTCAGTTTTCACACAAACATAACTGCTTCAATAACGAGAGAAACCGCGCACACAAAGGAAGTATACCTAAAGTCGTTTCTTTTGGAAACTACTATTAACTTCGCAAGGAAAAAGAAAAGTAGGGCGGAGATTAAGTTAAGCACAGAAGTTTTAAGAATCGAAGGAAAGAACTTCTTAATGCTTGCCATGGCTTCCAAGCAAGCTGTGTCGGGAGACAGAACTTGAAGTACCGACCCAGTAAGACACCACTTACTCTGGACTGGATCTATTTGAATAGCTTGAAGTGCTCTTATCTGAGCTAGCCATTACATTTGGAGGCTGACCGGCAAGAGAGGCTGCTTCCTTTTAATTAATAGTGGGAAGGCCACGCCACCCACGAGAACTTAAATTTCACTATGCTTTTTTTTTAACTCCATTTTTTCCGCCTACACAACTACTAAGCTTAAGCTTGGCGGGTCGAGTCCTCTGGTCATAACTCCAAGCGAAGACGTCTATGTATTCCTTGAGAAAGCGGATCGGATGAGAGTTCTTCGGCCTCAACTTATGTCAGCGAAGCGCTTGATGAACGTGGGTTCGCGGATTGTCCTCGGCACCCAAATTTTTCTGTTTAACTTCGTCCTCAGTGGGTGGGAGAGAGAAGACAGCATACGAACATCAAGTGGAGCAAGGTGGCGCACTCTCCAAACCAAACAAGCACATAGAACGATTTTTTCCAGTAACAGCAACCAACCGATTGTGAGGGCTGGCCGAGCAAGGGGCACAAAAGATCGTTAACTCTTGCTGTCGTTACAAGCCTAAGGGCGGAGGCTTCTCATCAACTTACTCTTACTGAAGATTAAGAAAGTCTTCTTATATACACAATTTGATGTCGTAGGACTGAAATAAATAGAGACTTTTCTACTTTAAGTAGAGCAGAAAGCAGGTCAAGATAGACCCTACGGGAGTCAAATAAAAAAGAAAAAGAGTTAAAGTTAAACGAAGAGAATGAACAGAGGTAAATCGTATTCGAGATAATTTATTCCTTCTTTTCTCTGCAAACTTCACACTAACCAAATCTCTAAGAAACTACAAGCAACTACATCAACAACTGTCTCAGAATTCCGATACCATACCCAGGAAATCCTTGTTCTAGCTCCTTTACTGCCTTTCCTCGGGGAGTTGAAACACTAATTCTGTTTCCAAAGCTAGAAGTGATAGAAACTGTAGTTAGTGAGTTGTCTCCCCGGCAAGAGAGAGCTTGACTTCAATCTTGAAGAAACAGATAAAAATCACCTATTCTCACGCACCCATATACCTGGAAAAACCACTTCTCTTCTGGCTTTGGCTTTGCCTCATACCCCGTATAACTAAAACTTGGACTTTGATATGCTTCTTACTTTCTTACTAAGTTGCAACGATCCCCGTACATACTAATTCTCTATCTCACTTTTTCATTTCCTTTGCTTCTTTATAGTAAAAGAGTATGCTTTTGTTGGAGCGGGTATTTGAGTTAAAGTTAATAGCATTCATTAAATAGTCTCTTTGAAGGACCCACGGGGCGGTAACTAGAAGGGAAGAGAAGGGATTAAGTCAGGACACGATCGATTGAGACAGAAGGGAAAGGGCATAATCTCATTCATCTCAACGGGATGCTAGAAAAGGAAAGGAATGCGGGTGGGAATGCTTTAGGAGTGAAAACCGTAATCTCAATGTAGGACTTTTCCGGGTTATTTCACTCCTACGTCTCAGAATTCCTATAAAAGGTAAAAGCACCTACCCAAGCTTGTGTAGCCTATGCGAAGCAAGCCGGAACTCGGGTGACTTCACTCACTTTAGAGACGGTTAAAGACTAACAAAGGCAGGAGAGACGGAAACAAAGCAAGAAGTCTTTGTCGCATCATACCGGGTTAAGGACTTACGCTTAGTGAATCCCCTTCTTTTATGAAATAGTACGATCTTCGCTTCGGCCTATAGTGAAGGGAAGAGAGACAAAGAAAGAGAATATGGTGGGGCTTAGCTAGCAATTGATCACCTTGGCTCGGACTTTGGAATACATTAGTTCGAGTTCCGGGCTTACCAACAAACATGGGGGAACTAGATAGGGAGGTGAGTGCCTTTGGTTGGTGGCAAGGAATTGGATTCTTATTCGCCTCTATCCGGTCCCGGGACCACTTCTCCCTGTTCCTTTTCATTAAGCTTCCGTTAATCGCCTTGGTCCAGCATTAGATCCCGTGGGTCCGGGCATTCCTTACTTTTATTAGTGAGCTGGGGTCAGCCAGTGTAGAAGAATACTTGGCCAATGGAGCTCCCGTTCCTTCCATCCGACCGGATGCAGAAAGAAGAGATGAGGACTTGGAGTGCATTCATTCCCCAGGTTCGGTTGCTGCTACTTCGGAAGATTGAGAATGGTATCGACTTGCTCCACCTTCCTCGAATTCCTTTATTGATGGCCCAGCATTGCAATAACTCATTGTATCCAGTATTGGCTGGGAGGCGAGCAGAGGATGAATTTGATCGTTTCGGAACCCTGATTGAGGCTTCTCGTTAGCTTAGCCGGCCAGTAGAACAAGCATTTTGATACGGAGCCGGTGGGACAGGTGAAAAAGAATCTGTTTATGATGCCGGCTCGACTCGAGTCCAGATGTTGAGGGAGAGGACCAGGAGACGTTTAGTCCGATGGTTCCTACCTCCCCCCTAATGGGCCTGTTCACGCTTTTTCGCCACCGGTGGGCTCGGAAAAAGAGAAATCTGGGGCCTCCATTGGTTTACTTGCTCCCATGGCCTCCCCTACCGGTTTCTAGCGCTTGGCTGGGCCAGCATGACATGACTTGGATCTGAGAGTTTAGGTGCATGGGCTTCCATGGCCATTAGAGGCACGAGATTGAGATGAATAGCCAGCACCAGATGAAATTTATTTTTTCGGATTGGACTCGGCTGGAGTGAGATCGATAGTCGGAACTAGATGGACTTACTTAAGGGCTTGACTTGCGGTTCCAGGCTTAGATGTCCCAGTTCTGCTCTTCCAACTGCTAATGGATGGGGAACGCACAAGGCATTGCTTGGCAGGTGCCTAGCCACTAGGATGGGAAGAAGATGACTCGGGTCCTGTAGTTAGGTAATCTCCTGCTACTGGTAACGGCCGATCGGGACCAAGGAAGTACAGCCTTGAAGCATTTGTTCCCGGGCAAGGGTTGAAATCAAAGTCATTGGCGAGTTCCTCATAGCTTGAATCGTTTGGTTGGCCGGAAGAAGCAGAAGATGGTGGGGAAGGGCACAGGTTCTCGCCTTCAGCCTTTCCTCTTGATTGAAATCGATAGATGCGGGTTCCTTTTTTAGTGTCTATCCCCCTTTGGATGGAACTGGCATGGGAACGAAGGAATAAGAGCTTGGGCCTGTACCCGCCCCGAACAAAGGCGGATCGGTGGAAAAAAGAGAATGACTAGGCGAGGTCGCTTCCCCTTTACCCGGAGAGGTGGGAAGCAGATGAGTAGATTGAATGAGAGGTTGGGGCCAGGGGACTTCATTCAAAGGTGATGGTTCATCCGTCCGTCCTTCCGGTTAGCTCCTTACCGCTGGGCTCACTTCCCTTTCGGATGGGCGAACAAGACAAAGTTTAGACGCGCTCGGTCGGCTTCCGAAAGCTAGAAGATGAATGAACTGGCTAAACCTTCTCCCAAAACCCCGGGCCGCCCGGTCAATCAATGGAAAGAGATCAATCGCTTAGTGGACCATTCAATCTCTCCTCCAGCCCAGCTACACATTTCCCTTCCTCCGTTAATTCAATATCTGTCTCGCCCTTATCCTGCAAACACAAACAGCGGATTCTCGGCATCAATGCACTAACTCCTGCCAAGATCCGAGACGATTCGATTGACTCATTCTAACAGACGATTTGCGGCATATCGCTACTTCTTCTTCCTCAGATCAGGAAGAGCCTTTCTCTACTATCTTGGTGTATTCCCTCGCTTAAAGTCTACGATTGATGGGTTCGTTCACTCAAAACGAATTTTCCTTGGGACAGGAAAAAACAAACGTAACCACACTAACCCAATTTTCATTTCTTTACCTCGGGTCAGTTCCGCATAATCTTAATCCTCTAAGTAGTAGACTCCAAGACCATCGTCTATACCCGCATCCACTGGATTCTCGTCTAAATCTATGCTATGAGACACTCTATACCCTACCCAATAAACTCAGGAAAGTCAAGGAGAGCGCTACATCTCATTCCGAGTTCTTGGAGGAAGCGGGAGGGAACGGATCTAGGATAGAAAATAAAGAATCGTGATTAGATAGGTAAGAGTAGAAAGATTAAGGATGTGGGCCATAGAAAACAAGATCGGATGGTGTCAAGTCTCGGACTTTCCTAATTCATTCTTTTGCCTAGGTAGAGAAGTTCCAGGGAAAAAGGGCACTACATTAAGGGGTGAATAAATACAGTCCAAAAACAAATTTTAAATTCCATAAATTAACTGTGAGCATGCAATAATGGAATGCTTCCTAAATGACTTCTTTCTGCGAATGAATGCTTTCCATTCTCTATTTTAATGAGGATTACTCAAATACGCCTTTTTCTCTTCTCCGAGCAAAGTGAATCTTAAAGCTAGCCATTTACAAGCAAAAAAGGGGAAATGGGCAATCCATTCAATGAACAGTACTTTTGAAGCGAGTGCCTTTAAGTCTATTGTTTCCTGTGAGTATGAGAACAAAGCTATACCTTAGAGTTAGCCTGCTCCTATTGATTCATAAGCAGTCCACCATATCATTACTTCCAGGCCAGTCCCCTTTCAAGCTCTCTCTTAGTCAAAAAATGAAAGGAGGCCTTCTATCTTATTAAAATATAGAATCCCCTTAATAACGAGCTAACGATATAGATAGGGCTATAGGCTCTGTATAATAGATATCTTTCTATTTACCTGGTAGAGAGACAATTCTTTATCTGGTTTGCTATCCATCCGCTCTGCTCTCCTCGAGGTTGTTACCGATACATGTCGAGCTAGGCCAGTTTGAGTTCTCTTGGCAGCTAGAGATCCAGTTGAAGTATTAAGCTAAGCGCTTCCAGCCAATATTCAAAGCCCATCCAATTCGATTTCTAGGCCTTCTCTTTTCATGCCTTTTCCCCGGGGAAAGCCAGTTAAGATAGTTACCTCTTTCCTTTGCTGTCGATGCAGGCGAGTCCTAATCCTTCAAGTAAGGAAGAAAGTTATCAAGTGTTTACACAAAAGCAATTCTAGGTATATTTAGAAAGTTTTAAAGCTGGAGTAGACACTAGTACCATTGCTAGTTGCGGGCAGTGCTAGTTCCGAGCCAGCTGATCTTAGTGCCCCTTAAGCCTTTGTAGCAGTCCCTGTATCTTAATCTTAGGTCCAGTGACTTCGTTCCTTTTTGAAGGGATAAGTTGAGGAGAGGGCCGTTCTTGGTGTAAGGCTAGAGAGGAGGGTGAGAGTAAGATAAGAGAGACCATCTGCCGTAGCAGTCCATATAGTGGCATACGCCCTTACAGATCCTGGTGTCAGACCCTTTGAGCTAATTGCTCTTGAGTGAGTTGCCTTTTCGGTCAGTTTTAAATCCAGTGGCAGTTTTTGACTAAGTAAACTATGCCTAAGGAGTTGAAGCCGAAGCCTCCGCATAACCAGGAGTTGCCCATCTATTCATAAGTGCAAATTCCTTGTTTAGCTTTTGTTTGAAAGCACTGGAGCATAAAGTTTTCCAGCAAGGGATGTTTATATAGCTGCTTTGATATTTTCAGGGTATAGGTCAAGCAAGCTTGCAACCCAGACTTCCAAGAGAAGAATAGAAAGTAGTCAAAACCTCACCTTAATATCGTGGATAACGTTACGAGCACTCCCTCCCATTTCTACCAATCCCCTTAATAAGGAGTAAGGAGCTAACAGTAAGTCCTAAAGGCCTACCTTTTTTATCCTAGCGTGTTTAACAGGCCCCCTGCTCCCCCCGATCCAAACAAGCCAAATGGTCTAAAAAATAGAAGGGCCTTCCGTGTCGATTCATCCGAGCTATCTTTAAGTAAGAGAAGATATCTTTTGGAGTTGCAGTTCCAGTCCTTGGTATTCCTTCTGCCTTTTTAAGGTATGAGTGCGTGGAAGCTGTCGTTCCTTTTGAAGCAGTCCCCCTTTTTCAGTTGGCAAATGCAAGCCATACCGTGATAGTTCCTTACTAGTACATTTGCAGTGCTTCTGCTTTCGAGCGAGTAGGAGTTCTAAGTAAGCGCATGAATTCCCCTATTATTATGAAGAAAGCCAGGGTATATGTGAATAGAAAGCCATGGGATGGGAGATATTGAGTAAAAGAGGAAAGGGAATGCAGATATGATTTACTTTACCAGTTTTTGATTCCTTCGGTGTTGAAACAGGAATATCTTAAGTGGAAGCCAGTCTAGCAGGAGGGGTAGGAGCCCTCGTAGCAGTACCAGTTCTTGCCCTTAACAATAGAGTGGCATCTCTTTCCCGTGCCATTCCTCTTTCTTGTGAGCCAATTGGATAAAGCTTACATGGAGTTCCATTTCTCCCTACCTGCGAGCGAGTTCTACTTATAGGGGTTAGAGTCCCTAAGTAGCAAGCAAGTGAAGTTATCAAAGCAATGCTGGAGTAAGTCAGCCATTGGTAGTTGCCATTGATTCTCTTTCAATTAGAGTTTCCAGCTATCCAGTAGAAGTGGCAGTTTCCAACCATTCAATAGCAGAAAAAAGGCAAGCAAGGGAAAGAGCAAAAGCATATTAGCTTCTAAGCCGGTCATCTGCTAGGTCATCTTTTGAGCAAACAGGGGCTAGGTATCCATCACTTTCCAGCAGGCTGGGTAAAGGAGAAAAGCATATTAGTTGCCTTCTTCTCCTCTTAGTTATCTGACTTAAGGAAGTAAGCTAGAAAGCCAGTTGAAGTTTAAGTGATAGGGTAATCCTCTCCAGTGGAAGTTGGACCTGCCATTGGGAGTTTCCATAGGTTGTGGTTGTATCCCTAAGCAGGAATAGTTTTCTAGCCAGTTGCAGATTCAATTGCTTCTGCCTTCGAACTTGTTGCAGTGACAGTTGGAGTTGCTTTACTTGGTAGGGTCTAGCATTCCCGTTCTGAGAAAGATTACCTAGTGTTATTACTTTTAGATGCTATCCTCTTTTATGTTATGTATAGGGCTTCTCATAGGTATTGAATAGGTCTTGAATATGTGTTTTCGAGGGCAGAATAGGTATTGGATGGCGGGCCAGTTGTTTCCTTCGCTGTAGAAAGGCTTGCTGTCGGTGCAGATGAGGCAATACCCTATTTACGAGCAATTCATGCGAGCTCTGTTTTAGCTAGTTTCTTTGCAGAGCCAGAGCCAGTTATTGGGTATGTGAAAGATTTTGTACATGCCTTGGGCAGACTTTCTTCTTCTATTTATTGGATATTGTCCCTTGGAGAAATGGAATTCTCTTTATTCCCTGCCAATCTCGGTGGGACTTCTTTCTGTTATGTCCCCCTCATTTCTTCCTCCTGCTCGCTACCTGTCGCCTTTTCTTTGGAAGGTAGGAGTGTATCAGTCTTCTCACCAATATCTGTAATAGTGAGGATACCTTGTGCTTCGTGCTTTGCCTCGTCTAACTAGGATAAGTGGCTAATGGGCATAGCATTAATACCAATAGTTTGAGGGCAGTTAGAGTCCAGTGGTCAACCTCTCCACTTGCAGTCCTAAGGGCATAATCACTTCTTTCTGCCTTTGATCCAGTTTAAGTTTCTTTTTTTGTTTTTGGAGTCCAGTTTGAAAGGGAAAGTAAGCCAGTTCCAGTAGGAGTGGAAGTTGAAGGCCTAAGGGTTGCAAGCCCATCCAATTCAATTGCAGAAAAAATAGAAACCTATGTCGATTCAGCCGAAGGGAATACGATACCTTTCATACATTTCCTAGTTTCCTGCTGCAATTTGGATATTTAAGTTTTCTGATTTACTTGAAATAGGCTTTCTCCCGACCTGTCGTAATCTACTCCTTTTGATTCCATCCGTAGTCTCAGTGCCCTTCGATTTATTGCAGTCAGTATAAGTAGTTGCTTATAAGGAGTAGTTGCTAGTCTCATCTCAGTCCGAGGAGGGGTAAAGTCATAAGGTAATCCTTCTATAGAATATGTTGCTACCTACCTTGTTGGATAGCTTGGATACCATTCCGTCCTACCTTGGATAAAAGGTTATCGGGCAAAGGCACTCCCTCGTCTTGTCATATGATATGACGAGTTATTTCCTCCCTGAGTTGAGTCTGTAGAAGCTAGTGAGGAGTGGATTGACTTTTTACTTGTATTGGCATTGTCCCAGAAGTTCCTATTTCCATTGCTGGAGTGAGATCAAGTGAAAGCCAGTTATTTGCTCTCTTGCTAAGCTCTTTTATAAGGCCTAAAACGGCGAGCGAATAGGGTCGATTGCTGTCTTTTTTTCCCTTTTTTTCTTTTCTGCCAGCCATGACTATTCTGCTTTCGAACGAGTTGTTGCAGAGCTAGTTGCAGCTTCCATTGCTAATGCCTTCGAGCGAATTGTAGTTGCTTCTGCCTCCGCCTGCGATCCAGCGTAAGATGCATTTCCAGTTGAGGTTGCCCTCTCTTTTTTGGTAAGCCTTATGATTTATACTATCTACAAAAGGAATTTTCTAACTTTTCTTCAAGTTTGCTTGCTCGCTATGAAGCTTGCTGTATCGCTTTGCTTGAGTACTCACCTTCAGATGCGTTAAGAAAGGATCTTTTAGGTTAAGCCCTTACCATTCACCAGTCCAGTCCTAATTCTTTACATGGGAGGGAATAAGTTAAGAAAGAAAGTACTTCTCCTGCCGATAGCCGATTTATTACCTGGAGTGTAAAAAAGGAGCATATTTAATTGGAAGATCTTTCCTGCAGGACCTTTTTCTATCAATTGAAATTGAATAAGAGAAGGTAGAAAAGAAAGGGATTGATGGCCGGGCCATGAGAAGGAAGACTTGTTATATGCTTAACACATGCGAATTGAAGAAGCTTATTTCATTCATTTCCCTTACCAGCTTTAGTAGCGGGCCCTCTAGGCATGAAATAGGGGAACTCCATTTTTTAGGTATCAGCCTCAGGTTTTGTTAGTGAGATAAAGATCCTGTTGTGGAAATTCCCAACTGGATTAATCTTTTGATTCGATGTAGCACAGGATGGAGTGGGGAATTCCGTTGACAAGGCCGCCGACCGGAAACTACCTGGGAAAGAAGCTTAGCAAGGATCTATTTTAGCATTTCGGATCGGACCATGTTGAGCAAAGACGGGGGCGAAGGAAAGGGAAAAGCAATAGCTCGCCCGGGAGCCTGTCTTTTGGAAGGACGTGCTTGGGAACTAGAACCCACAGCTAGTGCCCATTGCATCCTACCGGCAATTCCCATTCATTCCTCGGTCTCACTTTCTAAAATGAAGGTTCTTGCGCCTGCCCTCTCTTCCCGCGAGTCCGTCTTCCAGCCTATATTGGACCAGGTCAAGCCCAAAAGTGAGCCCATTTTGTTTGGCCCTTCTACCGCCCTTTCGAAAGGGGAGTCTTTTATTCCCTAATTCCAAATGACAACGATTCCTCATCTCTCCGATCTTACCAATACTCTTTGAAACCTCCTTTCTTGTATACAACCTCCGGTCTTGCCAGCCAATGAGCTTGTCAACCGAGTCTCAGTGCTATCACTTGGATATTGAACGAATCGACTCTCTTTAAACAGATTCAGTACTTGCTTCCGGGGAACAAGACCCTACTTCGTCCTAAGGCTCTTCCATCTATCCTATTATAGGTGTTGCCCCTGTCCTGTCTCTGTAATCGATCGAAGGCATTCTTCTAAAGATCTACGTTGGACCCGGGATTCATTTTGATTCTCCCTTTCTGATGCATACCGCGGTAACAAAGAAAGGAGATTTTGTCCTTCTGCCGTATCAGCTCCAAAGGCAATACGTGATGGTCGTTTTCCTTGAAATTTGTATTAAAGTAAAGAGAAGGCCTTCTTTCTTATTTCGTGTCATAAATGAGGAGGTTATGACTCGATGTTACTAATAGCAAGTAGGGGCCCAAGTTCTCAATATGATCGGGTAGAGCCAAGGCGGAATCCCCATTATCTGGTAATTTGCTTTCTTCAGCAGCATCGAGGTATGTTCGAATCCTTTCATTTTAAGGAATTGGTTGGTCGTACAATAACAAGTATTATAGTATATAGTCTTCGATAAAAGAAACAAAAGAAACAAAAAAAGAATTGGAACAATTAATATTCGTGATGCAAGCATTGCTGTATTAGATCCAAAGGTTTTTCTTGACCTAGCTACACTCTAAAATATTGAAAGCAAAAATGTAGAACCTAAAAGGAAAAGAACATAGGAATTACTAGTCTTAGAATCGAGTTAGACCGGTTTTATTTCTTCGAGCGAGACTTTTTTTCTTCTTATTCGAGATATTATGTGCAATTAAGAAACCTACTACTGAATCTAATAAGTTAAAGTAAAGTCAAAGTGTTAGTTGGTTGTTGTTCGTTCCAAAATAGAAAATGGATTCGATACAATTTCTTTTTTTTATTATTTTTTTTTATGAGTTCCCATATCTCGGTAATGGGGTCTGTTGATTCGGAATCACGCTCTGTAGGATTTGAACCTACGACATCGGGTTTTGGAGACCCACGTTCTACCGAACTGAACTAAGAGCGCTTTCTTATCACAGTAGATACGATTGTAAAGAAAAGGATTCTTTTTGTACCTTCACTACATCTTGCATGCATCTAGTATCATTAAATTCAAAATTTTTCATGTCAAATTTGAATCGATCTTAATGGATCCTTCGTTACTGCCCAGAGGAGAAGGTAGGGATGACAAGATTGGAACCCGTGCCGTGACATTTTGTATCCAAAACAAAGACGCTACCAAGCTGCGCCACATCCCTTTCAATTGGTCTACGGTGTCATTGTAGAGAATCTCTGCCCTGTTTTCCACATCGTTATTTCCTCCATCGATATCCAATTTCTCTTGCCATTTCTTCTTTTTGGTTTTTTTTTATTTATATACTCAATATCATCCCGCCGCTCCTACCAACGCTTACTTACTTATGAGCAAAAAGGGTTAAAAAAAATCAGCCCTAAGCGAGGCTTTCCCGATAGAAATAGTTGCATGCGAGGAGATCCCAATTCCGTGTATCCGGTTAAGCAAGCCCTGCCGCCAGCTTCCACCCAGACAAAAAACATGAGCGCCTAGCGCGAAAGGTTGCTTTACTAAATAATATAAGGCGCGTTAGCGCTTTAGTTTTCAATAAGGGGCGGAGCTTGAAGAAGCGAAGCGAGCCTAGAGTAGCAGCCTATTACGTTTTTCAGGCCCCTTTACTTGATATTCTATTAGTAAAGCGCCCCTATAGAGTAAGGGTCTTCTGCTATCAATGAAACCGAAAGAAACACAAAAATCCAGTGCGTTTTGTATAGATCGAGACTTGTAGCTTGATTCTTTAGTCATTCCATACTGGGAAGAATTGCAGGAAATCGTTCGATTCTTCCTATTTATCAATGATATCCGACGATCAAGACAATTCCCGTGAAACTTTTTCATTTCATAGAAGTGAATTCTTATTCTTACAAAGCAAATAGCATTTCCTATTGATTTGTCCCCTGGACTGGATCTATTCTTCTTTTTAATTATCCGTCGCTACGCTGTTCCCAAGGACTGGCAAAATCGAAATAGGGAATGAGGTAAGGACCTCTTCTCTCTGACGTAGCCAAAGTGAGAACCATTCGACCGAGGTCGAGATCTAAGCCGGTCTATAGCACAGGTGCTGCAGTGAAAGATTCCGCCGTAGCTAGATGCCTTGAAGAAAGAGCAAAAAGACTCACTTTGGGTCCATGGCTCCAGTCAAAAGGGTCCTTCCCCCCTTTGAAGAAAGCCCTGATCGTAGACCACCCTTTGCCATTCTTTTTCCAATGAGGAGTCCGACCGATGAACCGTGGGAGCATCCCGGGCAAGATCTATGGCTTCAGCTGCGGCTAAGCGAACTACCTATTCTATATCTTCTTGAGAAGTGAATATGAGAGAAAAAGCTTTCACATAGTGGGAGGCTGGCCTTCTCTCTTCCCAATTCTCCCAATGAGACCTCTTTCACTCACTTAGTGGACGACCCAGAGGACGTGAATAAAGCCCCCTTTTGCCTCATCCCGATCTCCCTGAAAAGAGGGTGAAGTAGCGGCTCCGCTCCCTGGGGTGGAGTCGAAGCTATGGCACCAGACAGTCAAAGAGATTCCTTCCCGAACCACTCGTGTAGTCTTCTTCCTGCCTCCCAGTTAGACCCTATCTCGCTTTCCAAGTCTCATTTGAATGAGGCGCCGCCGCTACTAAATGCAACTCTCATTTCAACATTCTTTCTTCTCTATTGGCCTAGATAACCTCTCTTTCCCTACAAGGCACTAGAAGGTCGACCCCACTTTCCACACTATGTTTACTTGACTCCTGAGCCCAGCCATTCCCCGCCACTCTTTCACACAGCAGCAAGGGCTTTGTCATAAGAAGCAGCACTCTCTTGTCCACTTCGATAGCTTTCGTCAGTCTCTTTCATACATCGTTCCGGGGTTGGATACCCCCTCTTTCTGGCGGGCCTTCTTTCCTCTGCTTCCTTGTGCTTCTGAGATCGCTAGCAAGTTGCCATTGACTGATTCACCAAGCCAAGCATTGGAGCAAGCGAGGAAGACCGCTTTTTCCATCATCCAAGTCCATCTCCGGTCCCCTTCTCCCTCAAAGCCCCTTCTCTATCTCTGTAACTAGAGAGGTAGGCAAACTTTACTTTTTTTCCACCTCGATTCGGGATGTCGGAACACCAACCCGCTCATCCCCCTAAAGATCCTCCACTTCCCCTTTCGGATCCGAGGTACCCCTCTTGGGAACTACTACTTCTTTGGAAGAATCGCTAGATCCAGTTGCAGTGCGACTAACTCACTTCATCATCTTGATACCTTACTCTTAAGCTATTTCGATGTGTCGGTGGGGAAGGAAGAACTATTGGGATAGAGTTTCTTGTTCAAGTGATCCGGAAAGGGTTTACTACCATTTTGGCTCTGTTCCTAGCGCGCTAAGTGAAGAAGCAGATCGAAACCAACCAAACCAAAAAGGTACCAGAATTCCATGAGTGCTTTCACGAGATGAATAATCAAAATGTCTGGGCTTTGATGAAAGAGCGAGATTAGCTCCATTAGTCCCATTCTCGTATTTTATGTTCCACTCGTGTACCAAACAAATCATAATTGAAAGACGAAGCGATCGATCAGTTGAGATAGAGGAGAGAAGACAGGGAACTCGATCGATGAGGCAACCCGATTCCACTACTGATTGATCAATCCCAGGAACTTACTTGAAAGTCAAGCTTTTTAAAATAACTTTCGTTGCTAAAGCCCTTTCTTTTCACTGAAACCGTAGTGAAAGCGATGCGTTCTGTAAGTTTGGTAGCTGTGACAAGGAAGAAGCTGTTCTTGTTCTCGAATCAGCAGTTTTCGCAATTGAAGAAGAATTGGCTGCTGGAGGAAGGTTTGACAAAATGGAATCAATAGCAAAAGGAAGAAGGATTCATCCCAGAAGGAGACCTTCCCTGCCTCCCTTCGGCTTTCGGAGTTGTGAACTAAGCGGACTTTGCATTGGCAGCTGATCTTCTTCCGATCCTCACTCGGGATTACTCCGGATGTCAATCAGTCCCCTCGCTTTCCTTCCCCTAGTGCTACTCCTACTGCTTGCCTTAGCCTTAGTATGAATCGCATTGAGCTAGAACTCGGTAGCGAGCCTGCCTTGAAAACAGACTGCCAGCTGGGAGTTCTGATTGATTAGCGAGTATAGTCTGTGTTAAAGAGTCTCTTCCCTCTTATTTCTTTGCTTTTCATAGCTATCTTTCGTACCTATAGAGAGAAGAGGGATAGGCTAACCATCGCTCTTACTCTCCTTAAGTAAGAAAATAGACTGGTGAGAACAGAAATCCTGTTGAAGCAAATGCCTGTGCTCCTCTTTCTTTCGAGTTCACCTCTAAGAACTGAGGTTAGGGCTTTCTTTAACTCTTTGATTAAAGGAGGGCAGCGATGAAAGTTATCTGGGCTTCCTCTAGTCTTAGAAAAACGAAATGTAGAACTATGGCACAGCTACCAGCCAAAGCAAATCATTTAATTCGACTATCCTTCCCGCCTTAAGAAAGAAAGCGTGACTCTAACCCGGAGACTTTTTACCTTGACTCTTTCGGTATCGGTATGCCTTCGATGATTACTGCTTTAACGCTAAAGCCCTTCTCTTCGGCAAGTTAGGAAGCGACGAACTCTTCCCTCACCCGAAGGCGAGCGAGTGCACTACATTGAGTAGGAATGAGGAATCGAATCCGCTCTTTCCGCTTTTCATTCCTCATGCACTGAGAAGTAGCATTTCATGCCTCATGCCAGCGTTCAGTTCAGTTCCTATTGAGGATATTCTATTCAAAAGAAATTGATAGAGTCAGATTCATATGGAGTCTATCCCACTACTTTCAGTCCCACGGCTGATGATTCAATTCATCTGCACACCGCTTATTCAACAACGGCTATTTGAACAACGGGTCTTCATCCATGAGCTCCCACTACCACTAGCACCGGTTATTCCACATAACCAGGAAGGGAATCAGGTAAGGCAGATTCTAGAACAGCGGTTGATTCAAGACTGTTCTTTCTGTGCTCGTGGCTATCTTTACTAGAATGAATGTGCAGTTAAGTTCTGAGCCTTTACTTTAGGGCTCAAAGACTAGCAGTTGAGTCAATAGCAGCAGTTAGTAATTCAATTGCAAACAGAACACCAGATACGAGAACAATAAGAATTCATACTCCAAACTACCAGCTCATTCCCCTCCTTCCTTTTGAAAGCGGACATCTGCCCAGGAAAAAGACACTACCTTTTTGAATTGAAAAAGCCGAAGGGGCGAACGAGCGCTGCGGTAACGAGCCGTAAGAAAGATGAGCAGAGCATTCCTTCCACCGGCCCTTATAGGAGTAGGGGGCGTGGTGAGATAGATAGACGTCCAATCTTGCAGCAGCTAGTTGCTCGGCCTTAGTCTTGGGCTGATCTCATACTTCAATCAAGCCCTTCGTACTTCGATCCAATCAATCGATCGATCAAGAGGCTAATCTCTTTTGTTTAGGTCGGTAACTAAAAAAAAAAGAAAAGAAAGTCCTCGCTTTCTCTTGAACAAGGGAAGGGCAGCATAGCATTAGCTTCAATTGAACAAGCTCAACCTTGAAAAAAAAAAGAAAGGCGGTAGGCCGAAGAACCGTTGAACGCTTCAACTTGGCCACTGAAGAAGGCGAAAGCTGGGCGAGAGACTAGGCCAACTTACTTCTTACTGCCATGCCATGGTTTAAGCTTTAGGCTCCATAGACGGAACTATGTATTAGGTATTAGGGAGGGGAGGAGAGAAAGAACGCATGCATGGAGATTCTGTCTCTCGGAGGTTCGAGAATCTATGAAAGGACATCTAAGACTAAGAAAAAATTCAAGGAAGTCCATTACTGAGAGAAGTGGTGATCTCGTCTTGCTTGCTGGGAGAAAGGAAGCTTCCGGACCACCTTTTCCAGCCAGATAGCGAGCGATCACTCAGCAATGAACACTAACTGAAAGCGGCCGGGAATGAGTACCTATCCCTTACGGGAATCGAACCCGTGTCTTCGACATGAAAAGACGATGTCCTAACCACTGGACGAAAGGGACCAAAAAGCCATTCTTCATATACCTCAGCTCCGACAATAGAAGTGGTTCGTTTTGTTTCTATACGCAATTCAAGATTTCGTTTGTGTTCATGTTGGCGATTTCTGATGTGAATTCGGCGGGTCGTCCCCCCTTCCTATGGGTTCCCCCACCGACCCAGTAACACACCAACCACGCCCCTTCCCTTTCTCCGATCATAAAGCCCCCTGATCCCTTTCTTTGTCTTTCATCCCCCCTGAACAGAATAAGTAAGGCCCCGTTCTTTCTAATAAATAAAAAAAACAAAATAGGGGCGAAGCGCCCGTTTGAAGTGGCGAAGGCCCATGCTAAAGTAAGAAAGAAAGTACGTTAAGGTTACGAAGTCACTTAGTCGAACTATAAAGAAAGGGAGGCTAAGCTTACTTCGTAAGGTCAGCTGGTTAAGGAAAGCTCAGGTTATGAAATCGCTTAGCCGTTAATTAATTAAGTAGTAGTAAGGCGTCGGTACGGAGTTGCGTCAGCTGTAGATATAGACTAGGCTAAGGGACGGACTTCATCTCTTCTATTCTCTTTACTTACACCTTACACTTCCGCTGAGTCTAACGAGGCTTAGGTACGGAGCCTTCCACTGTGGACCGGGACTACGCAAAGGTAGAACACCATAGAAACTTCGCTGACTTTCTCATAAACCTTGATTTCGCTACGAAAAAGAAGAACCCGGAATAGCTGAAATCGGTTCGTGTTCCGCTTTCAAAGTAAGTTGTCTTTGCCCAAGTGTGAACTGCAGACGACTCTCCAGTGGTTCCATTCCTTCTTACTTTACTTTTGGGTCAACCCAACCCGAATGGGAATAAGAGGGTCAGCCAAACAGCGGGCAGCTCCACTTTGTACATTTTCTGAGGCAGACCAATCAGGTTTAGAAAAGGGAAGGGAACTTATCACCGAAGGAGGCAGTAGGAATGAAGGAGGCGGGAAGCTACCGCTTCTAGAATGCAAGCTTATCCTTGACTTTTTTTAGAGCTATAAAAAAAGGTTTTTGGATGAAGTAATTGGAGTGACAAATGGTTACGGTTGCGGAAACCGGAGAAAGTCGGGAACCGTCGGTTACCTTTTGAATCAAAGTAGCGACGAGCCGAGTACTACGACTACAGGGGGGGCAAAGCTTCTACGACAGCTTCGCTTCCTCGTCGCTTCTTTCTGGCGACTAGCTTCTCAAGTGGGTGGCTTGGTAAGCAAGCTACCTTCAGCATCGGTAAAATCCCTATCAATAATAGGCCGGAATGGTGGGGAAGGAGGCCCTCCCTACTTCAATGGAAAGGGGGAATCGCCGTTTCACAGCCGCTCCTCTACAACTACCTTTCGCCTAACATGATCACGAACGAAGACAGAGAATTGCGTAGATAGGAGGACGAAACGAACCAACCCACTTGTCCTGATCGGAACGATTGAAGAAAGAAAGAGAATGGTGGCCCCTTTCGCCCAGGGGACATCGTCGGAGAACAATGTCGGGGACAGGGCGAGAACCTTCCGTTGGTTACGCCCTTTAAGGGTTGGTTCTTCCATATTTAGATATGGAGATAGATCCAGATAGAGATCTATATCTTTCTATTTATCGATAGAAAGAACTATTGAGAAATGGATATTGATCTGGTTTCAAGATCTATAAACAAGAGAGATCCCCAAATATCCATTTGAAAAAAGAGATGAATAGATAGGGCGGAGCCAGCTGAAGGAAGGTCGCGTGAGCGCCCCTGCAATCTTTCTAAAGCAACAAGCGAGAAACTTGACTTTGAGAAAGAAGCGCCAACTATTCTAATATTAGTAAAGGCGCGTTAGCCTATCTATAGTAAGGGGCCTTTTCTTGCTCGTTAGCGCCCCCCTACCCCTATTCTATTAGTTTAGTCATAAAGGAACTCAAGGAAAGCCTTTTCTTTTGACAACCTTACTAATAGAAAGGGAAAAGATGCGCTCAAGCATGCGAAGAAAGCTCTTCGAGCTTCCCTTATATTATAGAAAGGTTTGTAGAAAGGGGCTTCTTAAAATATCCCATAAATAAAGTAGGGGCTTCAAAGCTTGTAGGTTAAGGGTGCGCAGGTTTGGAATCCTATACAAACAAGGGGCTAGCGCGCAATGGCTTTCTCTGATAGGGGCTCGCTTCTTCAAGCGGAGCTTGCTGCTTTTCATTTTGATAGGAGTAGGTGCTTGCTGCTCGTCAAAGCCGTAGCTGGCTGTCTACTAAACGAGCCTTCACTGCCCGCCCGGCCCCTATCTTTAATCTTAAGTAAAGTGAAGTCAAATCAATGAAGTGAACAGCCCAACCTCTTTGTTTGAAGCTTTTCCAGGAAGCTTCTACTTGTTGAAGCTTTTCTTCCCCTAATTCCAAAACACAACAATAGACTTGCAACTATAGTATAGGAAAAAGCTTCTCTTTGATAGCGGTCATAGGGGGGTTCAGAAAGGATCTGATCGTAGATAGAGACTTAAACCTGTGCGGGGGTAGGGGCGGATGTAGCCAAGTGGATCAAGGCAGTGGATTGTGAATCCACCACGCGCGGGTTCAATCCCCGTCGTTCGCCCATCAATAAATGGACCATTTGTTACGGAGACACAAGACAAACCTAGAAAGCATTTTTTCTGCAAGTAATCTCGAGGCTTTCAAACGCATCCAAGCAATTGGTATCCGATTGAAACATAGAAACCATAGATTCGCGTCGCCTACTTGCTGAAAGCACAAATGGAATGGCTGATCATTTATTGTATGAAGTTTTTAAGACCTCACTAATCAGCCTTAAACTTTTGAGTTCATAATGAATGAAATGAACCCCCGGATGAAGAGAAAATCTCCCCTCCCTTTTACTAAACCATGGGGAGTCCCGAGTCGTTTACCGGGCAAATTTAGTTGTCGTGACGATACCTTTCTTAGTGGAAGATTGGAAAAGACTTCTCTTCATCACGAGACTGATCGGATCTGCCGTAGACACCCGAGAAACCCCCACAAGGCAGGCTAAAAGAGTAAGAGGACAACAAGCAAAGAGTTATGCTTTCATTTCTTTGTTGAGATTGAAATAAAGTTATTTTTAAAGGGGGTAGGTATAATGCACGCAGGCCAAGTCAAGAAAAGCACTTCCTTACTTTTCTTTCATAGTAGTCTTAATGACTAGTAGTTTGAAGCCTTAAGAAACCGGTTTTTTTCGGCGCTCGGTTCCTTCGTCTTAAGTCAAGTTCAGTTTACTTTTTCGATTTGGAACTCTTAGTCGAGCTGATGGCGAGATCGATTTTTTGTTCGAGGTTCAAGAGAAAAGAGAGGAACCACCGCCCAATGATGCTTTTACGAAAGTACGGTCACCGGTGGCGAATACCTTCTCGACACTATCGAACCTAAAATCCACTCTCAATCGCTCTTTTTAGTGAGAGGAATTGTTTTCGTATCCTGGACTTAAGGAAGGCAAAAAGTGCCCTATCTGCCTTTAAGTGATAGGGGGGCAGTGCCAATTGTTTGTTTTCAAGTAAAGCTCCGTATCCCTATCTCTTTTTAGGTTGGCATAACAAAGAAAGAGAGTGCCAAGAAACAACACATACCCATAACTTTTGGTTGGAAGGTTCGGGATCGTCAGGGAGCCCCTATTAAGTAAGTCCAAAGTTCTGCCGCGAGAATTCACAGGTTCGTTCATTTACCAGCACTAGTTCGTACCTTAGCAAGCAAGCTGCCGCGACCTCCGGTCTGCAAGCACCTCTGGTCCTAAGCACCCCCGGTCTCCAGGCTTAAGGCAACAGGGAGACAAGCTTGAAAGCCACACTTGCACACGACACTTGCTCGTTTCTTTCTGACTTGGTGCTTTCAGTCCTGTCGAAATTTTTTTTCACTTCTTTGGTTTGTGTAAGCCTTCAAGCCAAGTGAAAATGGAGAGCGTTTTTCACTGATTTGATTGGTGGATCGGTCTGGTTCTTGCTTTAGTTTTTTTCTTGCGCACTTGACCATGGGATGGTTGAGTGCCCTATTCGAGAAGGCCGATGGATAGACCCAATATCTATCAGTACTCGCGATCTGGGGAGTTCCTAGGTCACTTATAAGGCCTCTACATTGAGGGAAAACCTGCTCTACGTGAAAAAGGAGAAGTTCACTTTTGCATAACCTCTGTTTTCTTTTCCTTGGGCATTGGAACAATCACAAGTGCAGGAAATAACTGGTTGATATAAGAAGATCTCTGACCATATGGTCTTAAGTTGAGTATAGTACTCAGCAACAGTCATATCCCCCTGACTAAGATTTGGGACTTCTTATTCAAGCTGGAATATCTTAGCTTCATTTCCTATGGAATAAAGATCATGGAGATAAAATAAAGGACCATACCTGTTTAGCCGATGCCATAAACATAAGACTGGTAGCAATTGTAGGCTCAATTGCATTGAGAAGCCATGACATGACCAGCTTCTTTGTGGCACTCCAGTCAGCCATCTTGGTCTCACTCATATTGGGGATCAGAGACAGAAGGACAGCGGGCTGATACATGAAGCTCCATAAACGCTTTCCTTCAATGACCGATGAAAGGCGCTAGAATGCCCATTTGCTTTCATAGACCCTACTCCCCTCGGCTTCGACCCAGAAGTTGAACTAAGTAGAAATGATTGGCTTGTTTGCGTAAAGCCGTAAGTTCAGATTCACTCAGAGATAGAAAATGCTCTTTCCCCTGCGTTCCGTAAACTGACCTTACCTCATTCCTCTCCAACTCCCGTTCCGCTTGGAAGAAAGCCGGGAGAATTCGCTTACATGGTCTTCCTAAACGCCCTGAAATAAGGCACATACCGCCAGTTATTTTCTATCTCTTCTCTTCTTTTGTGACTGAAGCCCTTGCCTCATGGTTTAGCTAGCTTATTGCTTATTCACCCCCGCTTTACTGCTCTTACCAAAGAGAGTTTCGCATACGAAATCCCTTTTGAAGAAATTCATCTAAAAAAAGAAATAGCAATATCAGGCATTACATAAGTAGAGGTAGGATGTGTAGGAGACTTTCTTACCGTTAGAGATAAGACGCCAAAGATTGCGAGGCGAGAATCTGGGAGCTTTATAATACCGTGAGCCAAGCCAAGAGAAGGAGTCGTAAGATTTTCTTTCATAGCATAGAAGGTCTTGATGTAATTGCTTCTACTGGGACTGGGATTGGCTAAGTTTCAGAGATGTAGCGTCTTTCCTCGTCTTATCTTAAAGAACCTCAAATGCGTAATCAAGGGGACCCATTTCTTCTGTTGGCGCAGAGGACTCAGATGGCTTTGACTGAACTAATAGAATAAGGCTTTTAAGCTCGGAAGTCACATCAGTCTTTTCTAGCACTACGATGTGTCTTATATTGTTACGTTTTAAAATGCGTAGCAAAAGCTCTGAGGCCAGATATTCTCTTTTATCAACCATAGGTATAGGTCTCTTACCAGCTTAGCTCCTTTCTTCAACTCCAAAGGAAAGCCTTATCCTTCTTCTGGGAAGGTAGCAGGGGAGTAACTGAAAAGCAGACCAGACCTTTAATCTCTTTTCGAGTATCCGATTTAGATTAAAATCATAGAATCAGCTCTTTCCGGAGTATCCACTTTGGGATATTATCTGCCGCCCTCGGAGAAGTCTTAAGTTTAAAAGATGTGAAGCGCTAGTGATTTCAGATATGGAATGGCATTCTTACTTTCTACGATTCTTATAGCCGTTCTTTTTACAAGTACAGGGGCTTAGCTTTTTTTTATAAGGCAAGTCAGTTTTAACTGTTAACTCTGCAGGGCTTTAGCAAGGCGACCAGAGGGAGGTCGCTACATGCCTTCGCCGAATCCTATCCTCTCATGCCCGGTCCAGAACGTCACATCTTATACTAATCTGATTAAGGGATAGTCTTTATCAGCAAACTCTTTTCCCGGAACGCGATTGCTTTCCATCTTTTTCTACTCCTGCTTTCCACCCTCTCTCTTTCTCGCGATATCTATTCCACTCGTTCCCTTACGGACCAGTGACTTCATCCCAGTTCCGGCTTGCTTCGCACAGGCAACACAAGCCAGGAGCGAGAGGAACGAGCGTAAGACTTTACGCGATATCTTGAGAAAGGGAGAGCGTAGTACTTTACGCGAGTAAGAGAACTTTTGGAATACTTGGAGCGAGAAGGTTGAGAGGAGTGGGGATGTAGCTCGTTCTCTATCGGTCTCACCTCTACGCCCCTTACCCGAAACCATGTCTTATTTCGCTTTCTCCAATCAGGGAACTTCCGAGGGAAGGCCCGAGATCTTCAATCTTCCACTGGATTAGCTTTCTCGTTGGATGAGCATTTAGTCTCCCTCTAAAGGAGCTTGTTAAGCATGGTCATCACTACAGGTTTTTACTCCTGAGAACTTCACCAAAAGCCTCTTTTCCACGACATGATGGCTTCAGCGGGTGGACTTTGTATTACCCATCGTCTCGTATTGCGGGCATCTCCTAGTTCAATGGTCTTCATAGCGTAGAAAACTGCGCTGCCGAGATCATCGGTAATTGGGACCATAATGGCCATGAAGAGTTGTTCCTGGAGTGGCCAAATAAGGAGCAAGTAAGAAGAGGCTGGCCCGGCAACAACCCCATATGTAGCTAAAGTCTCATTTTAGGTAAAGAAAGCCCGTAACAGCTAATCGTATGATGAATGCATTTCTTCTTGAGGTGAATCGTGGTCGTGGACCCTTCCCCGCTCCCTCTTTTTCTACAAGAGTTGCAATCGCAGCTTTCATTTTAGTCGTACATGCAGTCGGCACTGGCCTCTATTGATTGAAGACTTTTTCTTGATTTGCGAGAGTGCCAACCCATCGTATATATCGTCATTAAGGATAAGCGCTTCGCTCGCATGCGGGGCGTCAGACGATCTCGGTACTAAACGAAATTCAAGCGTGTGAATGAGTCGCTTTAGGTGCTTGTACGACACCAGCGATAGACTAAGAGTATATAGATAGAAGAAAAAGCGAGGCTCGTATTAGTTGCCTTCTCGCCCAACGGCCTATTAGAGCAATAGCTTCGCAGTGACCCGTTGAAACCATCCTCACGGGCGTTTAGGCTTGACTAAGTGGGGGGTCTTTTTGACCATCATCTAGTGGTTCAAAGAAAATTAGAGTCTGTTTTTGGAAGAAAAAGTTGGTTTCTTTCTTCTTCTTCACATTTCTCTGCAAATCCATTCCCATCTAGGATGAGTAAGCATCGGTGCATTTCCCAGAAGGCTTTAGGCTAACTCATCGATTTTAGTTTAAGAATGGATCGTAAGACATGATGCCCTTACTTGAAAGGAAGGTATACAAGGTTCCTTAAAAGATCGCTTTGTAGAAATAAAATTGGCTTTAATCGACTCATCTAAGAACCATCTACGTGCTAGACCCGCCGACCTGTGAGAAAGAAGGAATTCTCTGTCAAAAGTCAGGAAAGACCACCGCCCTACTTAAGAGCTAGACGGTAAGAACGATTCCAGCTTTGACTTTGATCGCACTTACTCTAACGAAATCCTACCCTTGAGAACTTAGGTCAAGCCTAACCTCACTCGAGGATGTTATCTTAATTACAGTCCCTTGAGAGAAGAATAAGAAGTCGTGGTGACTCTGGGCTTGTTCTGCATTTTTTGTCGATTTCTTTCTTAGTGGATCGAATCAATATGACAAGCGTCCACCCTTCATCAATCAAACTATCAACTAACGGCTGGATAGAAAGATTCTTTCTCTCTAAAGGAGGTCAGCTAGAGCGGCTTCCACCGAGAGAAAAGTCCCACATCTGATTCACGTGCAAAGAAGATTGACTGATGCCATACTCTTCTATAATAGTTATTCTAGTGCAGCTAGGAGAGCTAACTAAGACTAGGAGCTGATTCTATACCAGTCACAGCGGATTCTGGGCATCAATGCACTAACTCCTTCGCTGTCTTGTTTGCCTTTCTTCCGTTTGACCGGACAGACTCACACTCGGACTGACCGATGGCATTTCTTCCCTGGCTTGGAACCGTTGTACAGCTACTATTCAAAAAATCATTCCCTCTTGCCCGTACTTCTTTTCCCTTCTATTCTGAACTTCAAGACAACTGCTTTCAAGCCAAGAACCGGAATGCTTTGCTGAGGTGACTATCAACTCAAAGATCCGATTCGCTATCCTATAATAAGAAGATCACATTCGAGGAAAGAGAGTCAAAGAAAGGAGATTGCTTTAAAGAAAGAAGCGATTGGACTTCGCGCTGGGAATGCAAAAGACAGAGTGAGAGAGAGCGGGGAAGGAATGCTATCGACAGATCTGCCCTTACTAGACGAAATTCCTAAGGCACCGAAGAAGGGCTATTCAAAGCATCGAGAATAGGAATTTTTTTAACATCTACACCCAATTTTAATAAGGATAGTGGAATTCCGTCCTAAGGAGATCTAAATTCTATTCTTTGTGGCATAAGTGAAAGTCTCTATTTCACTTTCAAAAAGAAAGCAGTCTACACTAAATTCCCTCTTCGATACTAAGAATAGGGTGGATGCGAAAAATACGGTGTTTGAAGGAAGAATAGAATAGGGTGTTGTCTCTTTCTAGTAAAGAGAATCATTCCTATCATCTCATGACTGTAAAGCTATGGGATTAGCGATCTCAGATGTTTGCATCATGATGCCGAGAACCGTCTGCATAACATCGAATCGTCTGCTATTTCTTTACCGCAAACTGATTGACCATACATTTGAGGAAAAAGGCTACGCTCCTTCAAGCCTTTGAAACAAGCCCCACTAATAGCATTAGGGAAGGGAGGAAGAAGGCACGAACCCCCCCCTACCGGACACTGCCCCTTTTTACCCTTCTTTCTCCGCATGGTCCCTATGGCCAGATGGCTTTGCGACAAGATTCTGCTTGGTGTCTGCAATGCAATTGCTCTCAAGGAGCTGCGCGTCCTCGACCTCGGAGGTTGCTCCTTAAAATTCAAAGATGTTGAATTAGACTTTGTAGTACCTACTTTCACCTGAGAGACGGAATTGTGCTTCTTATGTTGCAATCCACAAGATCCGCTTCATTGAAATCCAATTCTTGCTTTGTATTTAGGGGCTTTGAGGCGATACGATTGGGAATTCTCCTTCTTCTTGTTTTTATACTAGGATTCTTAGTTGACGCTGATGGTTTAGCCACGTGGCTAGCTTTAAGACCACTTGTCTCCCCCTTATCACAATCAAAGGTTGCTCCAGTAAATGGAAATTCTTATGTCGGTGCCGGTATAGTCTTGATCAAGTTACGCAAAGTCTGGCATGTGTCCTTGAGTCCTCTTCTGCCACGTGTCGCAGGGCAGCAAACCTAGATCCATTGACCGTATCCGAGTACTCCTGCTAGCACTGACTGTCTGCTTTCCACTAGGCTGCAATCCGGCATCTTTCTTACCCGTGCGCACGCATCTCGCTTCTTGCTCCCTGACTCTGACGGCCTTTATGGGTTTGGACACGTGCCCCTTCTCCTATTGGTGCTATCTTGTGGTCCCGGATTCGTAGGCTTACCACGTGGCTGATTCCTCTTGCGACGTCTGTTGGGAGTTAGCATCCAAGGTCCGAAAGGCCTTTCTTCCGACCCGACTTGCGGATCCGGGTTTGGGAGAACATCCATGGCCGCCTCCTTCTTTTTTTCTGCAACCTCCTCTGCCGCCGGTGAGTCTTCTCCATCAGTCTGATTTTGCTTCGGACAAAGCTCCATCCGGTTCTTCCCCACACTCAAAGCATATAATATAAGATGGAAGCCTTCGTCTTTGACCCTCTGGATGTCATCATTAAGAATAAACTGAGGAACTAGTGGTTTTTTCAAGTCTACCTCCACACACACACGTGCATATCGACCCCTAGATGAATCCACTGTGCATTCATTGATAAGATAAGGTTCATTAAAAAAGTAAATCGGGATCTCTGGGAGACGCACCCAGACTAAGGTAGATGAGAGAGTATCCTTGGATGGTCTGAAGTTTGGTCTCCACTTGAGTTAAATAATGCCCTATAAACCACCCAGGGACCTTTAGAGATAGTCCTTTTTAGAATCTAACCAGAAAGAACCCATGATCCAGATCGATCATTTCAAAGCCAAGCTCCAGTCCCCAAAGCTCAGAAACTTTCTTCTCTTCTTATAACTGACCGACAAGAAGGGCTCTACGCTAAGGCTTCCATAGACTTCTGCACTCCTCTTTGGTGATAGTGACCCTAGGCCATGGACCTGTCTTCTCTGAGTCCGCGGATGCCTCCGTCAGACTTGGCCTCCTCCATGCCTCTACCTCCCTCGAAACCCATGTTGCAGGTTGGCTATGCGCCCGGATCTCCACCACCTATTGTTAAGCCAAGTCGATGGAACGAAGCTCAAAGACCTAGAATTCCAGTTTCTCCACTGCTCCACGGTTTCGAAGCTTCGGCTTGACCGCCTGCTCAATCAAAACCGGGGCTTTCATCCTTTTCAACCTATCAGGAAGAGCTAACCAGACTAATGACCGTGAGTGCGACGGACGGCAACCTGGTCCATGAAATCTAGCCTTCGCCATTACAAGCCGGGATGAGACAGTCGAGACAATACAATCTGTGACGAAATCATACGGCTATGCCAGGGCGAGCAGTGCTGCTGCTCGGCAGTCACCCGCTTTGATCCTGCCTTGTTAGTCATCCGTAGAGCTAAGAGCTAAAGGGAATTTAATTAAGCCTTAAGCCATTCCCACACACCGACCAGGGTGGGTGTTCAGTAACTCCTACCCCTAATAGAAAGAGAAGATAAATTGCTTGCGCGCTTCGTCAAGTGAGAGAGAGGATCTTACGCCGAACAGATCACCGGCTCCGAAGGCCCATTTAGGTGTCTATATTGGGGGCATCTTTGGCTCCACGGCTTCTCAATCCAATCTTGAAATGAATACGCGGCAAACAATACGAGATAGTCAGATTGTTTACGAAATAACAAAGAAGTAAGTGCCTTAGACTTGCTTCATTGCCCATGTGCTCACGAATTGGATTCGAACCACCAC